AGTGAAAAATCCTATTGTTTTGGTTGTGGACTCAAGGGTTGAGGTTCAAACATGTTCTTTGAAGAAATATATGAGTTCTATTATAATATAATAGAAAAATATATGTTTTTTTATTCCATTTAAGTAAATCGAGAAAAGGAAAAACATAATAAGAAATGACACTCCTATCATAGGGATAGCCTTGTTGCTGCTTCAATAACAAGCATTTTCGTTTTCAAATCAAATAAATCATTTGATCTATGATTCATTGGAACAAGGAATGGCCTGGCTAGGTACTGGCCAGGCCGGGGGAATAAAAGAAAGAACTTTTCGGACGAAATCAAAGAGGTACTCTTTCTATTGGAGATATCTGTTTCGAATCATTATCTAAAGGGAATTGATGATTGATCAAATTCGTCTATATTTATAGAATAAAGAAAGATAAGGAAAAACTTTTATCAACCTTTACTTCACGCGTCACATAGGAATTATCCTTTTAAAATTGGGAGAGATGGCTGAGTGGACTAAAGCGGCGGATTGCTAATCCGTTGTACGAATTATTTGTACCGAGGGTTCGAATCCCCCTCTCTCCGTTTCTTCTGATCACTTGATATTTCCCTTTCGAATTCGAAAAAATCTCTAACCCCCTTTCTCATAGTTAAATGTATGGAATGGAGAAAGAAAATCCTAAGAAAATTCAGAAATCGAGCAAGGAAAAACCCCTGATTTTTTTATTCATCACGTCCAGGATTACGTCCTGGATCATTAGATAGGAATCCGAAGATGAAGAGAGAAACAAAGAATATCACTACTGTGTAAACGAAGAGTTTGAGAGTAAGCATTACACAATCTCCAAGATCATTTTTGGGGAAATAGGGGAATAGATTCTCCATTTTTGTACCACATACTCCGTTTTGACACCAAGAAAAGAAGCGGTTTCGAGAAAACATAAGGAATTTGCAGGAATGAATTTGTAATAAGATTCTGATTCTTTCGTTAACAAAAAGATCTCTCATACCTACAATTAGGTATTGTAGGGACCATACATAGGGTCTTCGACCCCCAGAAGGAATGAAGAAATGAGGTGATTCCGATTCATCTCGGTTATCCAAAAGAATTTCCATGTTTGAGTCGAGGGTTCATTATCTGATCTTATCAATTCTTAAGAATTGAATTTTTTTTTTATCGAATAAATCATGAATGTTTCTAAGACAGTATTAAAGATCTCATCGAAAACTTACAGCAGCTTGCCAAACAAGGGCTAAGAGAAAAAAGAGCACAGGTATGACTGGCATAACATCTACGATTGGATTGAAAAAAGCATAAGCTTCGGGCAATTTGGCGAAGAAAAAGATACTCGAATGAAGGGCAGAATTAAGACAGATCAAACTAAAGATATTAAGCATAACAAACATTTTGTTCTTGGAGAAAATTTCATTATTATTGGGTTATTGATATAAGGGGAAAATGAAGAAAGAAGGGAAAGTAGGCCGCAAAATCTTTCTTTTTCTTTGAACTCCCTCAATCAAAAATCCTTCAATTCTCAAATGAGAATAGAAGGAATCATACCTTACATACAATATCTTAATTGAATTATATGTAATGATCAATAAATTCATTTTGATTCTACATCTACATGTGTAGAATCATAGCAACAACCAATTCAATAGATATTGGGGCTGGAATTGACGAACAACCAATACCGATATTAGTGTTTATCGGTGTCGAATAGAAATTAAAATGGGGCGTGGCCAAGTGGTAAGGCAACGGGTTTTGGTCCCGTTACTCGGAGGTTCGAATCCTTCCGTCCCAGACCAATTCTATCATAACAAAGATTGTTCTTTTTAACAATCTTTTGTTTAAGGGTGTAATGTTGGATACAATGTGATCCAATCTTTCTTTGTGATTTCTAATGATTCTTCTATAGAATCATATCTTCCCTTTCGATTTTGTTTCTCACAAACAAACGGATCGAGTATCAATGACATGTGGATGGAAATAAATATCCTTTTTGATATAGGTAGGATGGGAACAAAGATCAAAGTGAAATTCAAAAAAAAAAAACTGGGTGGGCCATTCAGCGTATGTTCGCCCCCTCGCCCATATTCATATTGAAGGTTAGTTAGTCATTTGGATAAACTTTATGCCCCATATCTATGATATTTGGATTCTCACATGATGCATTCTGAGTCGAAATGCGAAATAAAAGAGAAGTCTCTACCTTCCCTAAAGTAAATATAAATAAAGATAGGGTAGACAAAATGACTAATTCTATGTGGATCCTGAATCCTAAAAAACGGGGGGGTTCTTGGTATTAATTCCAGCGATGGAATTAAAGCTACTGAGACTGGGGTGGGACAAAATCAAACAAAATAGTAACAACGAATTGATATGAACCCATTTTGCTTTGTACTTATACAAGACAGGATAGCATCCCATAAGAAGATCCTTTTAAATTGGCTTTGGGTATGATTCATGATCCCCATGGAATTCGTGTCGATATGAGTTAATCCGCAAAGGAAAGGAAGGTATCAATTTCAAGACCCTTGTCATCCGGATCTTATTAACAAACAAGAAAATTCAATAAGGAACAGATTATTTTCTTTGGACCTAATTTCTTTTACATATTTTGTATTTGATTTGGCTCCAATGAATAATTTGAAATCAATGTAGCGATCAATTGGGGGAGGGGGGAGATTCATACATTCACTTTACTTTATGGAAAGATTCCTGAACCTGAAGTAAGGAAAAATCTGTAGAAAATGAACCATGCCTATATGTATTGTTATTGTTCTATTTCAGTGATCAGTGACACCGGTGTTTCAGTTTTGGCGAAAAAGGTCTGCGATCCCTTAAATACCCACGATTACCCCCGGTAACACTTGTTTGGTGTATCTGATGAATACGATAAAATCAGACTCCTACGATTCTGATTTTATCAATCAGATGAAAGAATACCTGAAAGAATACCGACCTTAATCTTTTCTTTCATGAGCCCCTTCTATACCATCCCCAAGAAAACAAAACAATTGGATTTGTTTCTTGACCCATTTATCTGGTTTAAATTATTGATGATTCAATCGGAAAGGAAACATAAAGGTCTCTTATGATGATCAAATTCGCGTCTGATTTAATTAATCAGATATCTGCTAAACATTTTTAGATCCTCGTTGTACCGACTTGTTGATGGATTTAGAGATTCAATTCAGTCTTTCCTGGAAAACTTATTTCCAGTAATGATGTCAAAGTAGGAAATTTTTTAAATTGTTTTTTATGATTCCTTATAAATTCTTTCTACTCGAAGAAGTGTGACATTGGTGAATCTATCCTATCGAGTCACTTGCGATCTTTCCCGGTCATTGGAATAGCTTATTTGGTTAATGACTCATTCTGTTCCGGTATCGGTAATCTAATTAAAGACCCTTCTTTAGTTTTAGTTGTTTGAGAAAGAATTGGATCTTTCATGATTCATCATCCCTAACAATCTGTTGAAGATGTAAAGAAGTGTTAAGCAACGCATTTCTTCGTGTTTTTTATAAATGTGTTTCATTCTTCTAATAAAATATGGGGTTAAATTATATTCTTGCTGAGACTTCTCCAGATCCATATATGAAAATGAAAGTATGGAGGACTTCATATACTATATACCGATTGAGCCAATGACTATTCATGATTCCATATTGAATCAATTCCATACCGGTCCAAAATTAGAGGAATGTTATGGTAAAACTTCGTTTGAAACGATGTGGTAGAAAGCAACGTGCGACTTGAAGGACATTATTGGCTGTGGATTCTTGTACCCACCATTTTATATATCAAAGAAGATGCTCTCGGCTCGACATAGTTTGTTCTATTCCACTAGGACCCCAATTTTGGGGTTGTAATAAAATATTATAATTATAATATAGCACATGATGGAGCTCGAGCATAAAGAATTGGTTCATTTAGCAGAGAGAAGGATCTAGGGTTAATGCCAATCAATAAGTTGGAACAACTTCGTAAGTATATCTTCGGTATAGAAATTGAAAGGATCAAGTTCGAACAAGTAAAAAAAAAAAGTAAAATGAATTTGTCGAAATAGTTTTACCAATTCCGATCAAAAGTGTATCACAGGAGAATCAATCGTTTCCATAGAACGAAATAACAAAAGGTATGTTGCTACCATTTTGAAACAATTAAGGATCACCGAAGTAATGTCTAAACCCAAGGATTCAAAGCAAAGATAAAATAAAGGATACCGGAACAAGGAAACACCGTTTTCAATTGTCTCAACAACTAGATCAGAATGGGGAAGAAATAAAATCGACTCTAGGCGAGACAAACAAAAGAGGTTAGAGACGGCTCAATAAATGTCTAAGGATTTCCCTTCGAGCTCTTTGAGAATTACCCAACTTGAGTTATGAGTACGAATGAGATTTCTTTTTTTTTTTTTCAGGAAGGAAGAACAAAAAAAATGACTCAAATCATAGTCTAATTGATGATTTTGTGGATCTATTTGCCACTACAATACATAAATTCGAATCATTCTTTGTCGAGCCGTACGAGGAGAAAACCTCTTATACGTTTCTAGGGGGGGTTGTTCATTTATGTCTATCCCAATGAGTCATCTATCGAATCGTTGCAATTGATGTTCGATCCCGAAGAGAGGGAAGAGATCTTCGTAAAGTGGGTTTTTACGATCCGATAAAGAACCAAACTTATTCAAATGTTTCCGCTATTCTATATTTCCTTGAAAAAGGCGCTCAACCTACAGGAACTGTTCATGATATTTCAAAGAAGGCGGAGGTATTTAAGGAATTTCGAATTAATCAAATGAAATTAATGAAATAAAAAAAAAAAGGGGGGGGTGCCCAGTATCTAGCTTTGTCTAATTGTTTCTCCACCATTCCTTATTTTTTTTCTCTATTCTCTATTCATTGTTGCTCTCACATGACCCCGTATCATAGAACTATAAAAAAAAAATATCTTCTCTTGATATGAGACAGATAGAAAAAAGATTGAGTGAATAGATGAAATAACTGGGAAATTATGGGATTACCATCAATCAGATGGTTTTCGTTGGGACTCCACCAACAAACAAAAGGTCAATCTTGCTTATTATACCTCTATTGAATAAATATTGAATAAACCCGACATTTTTTTCCTACCGGAATTCCTTATTTATTTCCCCACTCATACTTCATCCCTTATCTATGTTGTAGTGTCACTCCAACACAAGTCCTTGTTTTATTTATTGAATTGGTTTTCTCAACATTCAATTCATATTGACAATGGTGTATCGAACAAATATAATTCGATCGTGGATAAATAGATCTATTTATCCACATTTCATAAGTTTGTTTCTTTATTTCACTCAAACGATGGGTTCGTCAATTTCGTTGTGACATCAAGAAGTATCTTAGTTAATATAATTAAAAAAAAAAATAGAGTATGGGTAGTCTATCAATTTTGACATCTATTTAGATTTTCTCTATAATTTATCCCAGAATCTGTTGTATTTTCATCTGATCTCTGTTCATTTTTATGTTCACAATTGATCATCAAATCTTCCTTTTTGATCTGTTGCTAGTTCAATGTTTTGACGAGGTCGGGCAATCGAATCTCTTTATTTATTTTTTATTCCGATCGTATCTACACACCCCGTTTATATGGGTTGCTAACTCAACGGTAGAGTACTCGGCTTTTAAGTGCGGCTATGGTCTTTTACACATTTTGATGAAGCAACGGATTCGTCCATACCATTGGTAGAGTTTGTAAGACCACGACTGATCCTGAAAGGGAATGAAAGGAAAAAACAGCATGTCGTATCAATGGAGAACTCTTAGAATACTTCATCCTTAACGGATCGATACAAAATCTTGTTTTGATTCTTTTCTTGGAAAGGGGTCAAATCAATTCAAGTTGGGTCGAGTGAATAAATGGATAGAGCCCTATAGCTCCAATTATAGGGAAACCAAAAGCAACGAGCTTCTGTTTGTTCTTAATTCGAATGATTACCCGATCTAATTAGACGTTAAAAATATATTAGTGCCTGATGTGGGAAAGGGTTCTCTTGTGAGTGGATCATCAATTCCTTTTTTTTTTCATGAATCCTAACTATTCCCTATTATGTTCTCTATTATGTAGTGGAGACGAATGTGTAGAAGAAATGGTATACTGATCCAAATTCATTATTCCAAAGTCAAAAGAGTGATCGGGTTGTAAAAATAAAGGATTTCTAACCATCTCTTGTAACTATAACGAACATAAATAAATTGGATGGAAATAGGATCCGTTGATTGTCCTTTCTGGCTCCGGGGTATCTATTCTTTTCTTACTATATACCTTGTTCTGACCGTATCGTACTATGTATTATTTGATAACTCAAGAAATCCCCCATTTGGTTCAAGTGTAATTTCAAATGGAAATGGAGGAACTACAAGGATATTTAGAAATGGATGGATTTCGGCAACAATACTTCCTATATCCATTTCTATTTCAGGAATATATCTACGCGCTTGCTCATGGTCATGCTTTAAATGGATCGATTCTTTATGAACCGGTGGAAAATTTAGATCATGACAATAAATCCAGTTCACTAATTGTGAAACGTTTAATTACTCGAATGCATCAACAGAATCGTTTGATTATTTCGGTTAATGATTCTAATCAAAATCGATTCGTTGGGCACAACAATCATTTTGATTCTCAAATGATATCGGAGGGTTTTGCAGTCGTTGTGGAAATTCCATTCTCGCTGCGATTGGTATCTTCCCTAGAAGAAAAAGAAATAGCAAAATCTCATAATTTACGATCTATTCATTCAATATTTCCCTTTTTCGAGGACAAGTTATCACATTTAAATCATGTGTCAGATATACTAATACCCCACCCCATCCATCTGGAAATCTTGGTTCAAACCCTTCACTCTTGGATACAAGATACTCCTTCGTTGCATTTATTGCGATTCTCTCTCTACGAGTATTGGAATTCAAATAGTCTCATTACTCCAAAAAATTCCATTTCCCTTTTTTCAAAAGAGAATCAAAGATTCTTCTTGTTCCTCTCTAATTCTCATGTATATGAATGTGAATTCATATTCATTTTTTTCCGTAAACAACCCTTTAATTTACGATCCAAATCTTTTGGATCCTTTCTTGAGCGAACACATTTCTATGCAAAAATAGAATATCTTGTAGTAGTGCTTTGTAACGATTTTCAGAAAACCCTATGGTTGTTCAAAGACCCTTTTATGCATTATGTCAGATATCAAGGAAAATCGATTCTGGCTTCAAGGGGGGCTCGTCTTCTGATAAAGAAATGGAAATCTCACCTTGTCAACTTTTGGCAATGTCATTTTGACTTGTGGTCTCAACCGGCCAGGATCCATATAAAGCAATTATATAATCATCCCTTCTATTTTCTGGGCTATCTTTCAAGTGTACGACTAAACTCTTCGGTGATAAGGAGTCAAATGCTAGAGAATTCGTTTCGAATAGATACTGCTATTAAGAAATTCGAGACCGTAGTCCCAATTATTCC